GTAATGACTAGAAGTGCTACGGATAATAATGATCCACAAAGAAGAGCCGCATAGCTCAATATCATCATACTTACGTGCATTATTAACCACTCCGATTGTAGAGCAGGTACTAATATTGCGGGTTTACGTATTTCAGTTAAAAGACCCGAAGTAGCAAAGCCTTGGGTAAAAATAGTACTTGAGGCAGTTATTGTGGTTAAATAATTTTTTCTTATTTTGAAATAAGGGACTATATGAATAAGGGAGAAACTCCATGAAAGAAAGATTAATGATTCATATAAATCACTTAGTGGGAAATGGCCCGAATAAATCCAACGAGTGATTAATAATCCTGTTAGACATAAAAAAGTAACTATCATCCCCTTTTCTGACGAATCATATGGTTTTATGATTTCATTGCCCAATAAGGTTATCAAATTAATTGTAATTACAATTGAAACAATCGAAAAGGAAATATGAGTGAATATATGCTCTAAAGTTGAAAATATCATAAAAATGAAAAAAGGGAGGGAATCCCCTAAATTAATATTAATTAAGAATTATAAATCGGGAATTGAATTTATTTTTATTATAGGATCTATTGGGTCTGTTTTAGAAGATGGTATGCCGCCACTCGGACTCGAACCGAGATGCTCTAGCACTGCTTCCTAAGAGCAGCGTGTCTACCGATTTCACCATAGCGGCTTGCTCGAACTAATAATAGCCTATTTATATTCAATCGTCGAGATTGAACAAGTCAATTCAATCAAAGAAGTTTTTTAGTAAAGATTCAAATTGATAAAAAAAATGAGTTCAAAAGTCAATTTGAAGGTTCATTAGTTTCATTTCTTTTTAGGGTGTCCGGTTTATTTCTCTTTTATCTTAGGGCTTTGACGTAGTTTATCCTATTCTAAAATCCAACTTTTGGAAGTAGATAATTCTCTCGATAAAAGAAAAAAAACTGTTTTCATTTTTTTACTTTTATTGATACTTCATTATTTCTCGTTTATCTGATTTCATAAATTTCAAAAAAAAGAATAAATTTTCTCAATGAATCCAAAATAACCATATTTTGGATTACTCCAAATTGACACATTAGTTGTACATAATATCTCAACAATGAAGTTCTTTTATTGATTGGGCTCAAAATTGGAGATATATGGTAAATACATTCCATATAGTAATTACTAAAAATTATAAAAATTATAAATTAATCAGAAAGTTATCCAAAATTTTTTAACATGGAATCCATTAGTTTCAACAATCCATTTATTTGAACTAAAAATATTATATCTGCCCTTCTCGAGAAAGAGAAAAATTTTTCTTTTTTGTAAAGGTCGATGGGGAAAATAAGACTCCCCACCACAAAAATCTTAGTGAAAATCTACTACAAAGAAATAAAAAATCTTTTATTTTTTTCTTTATTCTGCTTTTTTTTAGAATTCAGCAAACAGAAGAATTCTTTTTTTTAGACATCTTATAAGATGGAAACCTGGTCTATTTCATATTGATTAGAATAGGGACTGCCAATTGTGAATTTTATATTAACAAATTATTGAGCCAATTTTTGAGTCAAATCCATTCCGATTATTCCAATAGTTTAGGACTTATTTGTTTGTCGTACAAAAAAACTTTTTGAATTCCCGGTAGAAAGAGATTTCCCTAATGACAAAGCTTTTAACGCCGCCCAATATCCTTTCCTTTTCCAAATATTTTTACGAATACGCTTTTTTGATATAGAAGTACGTTTTTTTGGAACTGCCATTTTAAAATCATTGTTATAGTTGGATGTGAAAGACATCTATTGTTCAAAACAAATTATTATTTATTTTTCATTATCTATTTTTTCTAGAAATAATATTCTCTTCATAAAAAAGAAATATAGATATGTGAAAGATCCGTGAAAATGGGATCAAAAATTACTCGAAATAACAAAATTTTGATTCCATACAATATTCTAAAACCAAAAATTTTTGGTTTGGAACTCTTAGTTCTCGTTCTTTATCTCTCAAATTTATATCTTTAGAATCTGCAGAATCTGCTAGGTCATAGAAATCAAACTTAATGATTTAATAAAATAAAGAAAGAACCTAAAAGACCTTGATTTTCGTCATTCTATACTTTATTTACATTTAATAAAATCCCTCAAAGGATTGTAAACTTTTGCCTAATCTAATAAAAAACTTGAGTCTTTTTTTAGTCAAACTCGAGAAAGGAATACACCTAAATTCAATTTTAAAATTCGAATGAGATTACTAATAAATCTGTTAAAGGATACGTGGTTTGATAAAAAAATATCTCAGTCGTTTTTTAGCCTTTCTCAATAAAAAAAGTTCATTTTAGATCTATAATATTCTAACGTTTACTAAGAAATCGTTTTGATTGAAATGGAAAACAATCAATCCCATAATGAATTAGTTAATGAGTTGAAAGAAACTAACTAAAATCAAGAGTTTTTATTTCATTAGACCTATCACCTTAGTTAATCCTATAATTCATATCAGCATCAAGTACTCTTTTT